CAATCAATCGAATATTGATTAATACGTAATCGATCGAACACTACTTGAAAACGGTGTTTCTGTTCAGAAAAGAAATGTTCCAAATGTTCCTGGAAATTCTTGCTCCCATTGGACCATTTGTATCTATATGCATCAGGATCCCGATTCATGGATCTCTCGGTTCGAGAAATAAGAGGATCGAACCATTTCTTCTGACTCTTTTTCAAATTCGATAAATGTTGGTTGATCGTATATTTTATTATAGTTAGATGATTCAGAGGATCATTTCCTATTTGATCCCTTTGAATTCCATATTCGAAGTTGCGATCGGATCGATTCATTAAAAAGAATCGATTCGATACATTTCTTATGTACCCATAGGCGCTATATTGGATTTGAATCAGATTTCGGATCAATCTATATTGATTGACCGCCTCCATTATGTTGTTGCTAGCAAATACCACTATTTTTGGTTTTGGATCATCTTCCAAATCATTCCCGCAGGAGATCCGGACCGATTTTTTTCTGATCCTTCGATAAAAAGATTCATTCTCTTCATAAAAAATAGGAGGTAGAACCACTAAAGATTTCCTTTTCGACTCATCCCTGGAGTTGAATACCTCATTCAAGAATTTTTTTTGATCCAATCCGTAGGAATCAATAGAAAAGGAAAATCCCTTATGATACACCAGATCCGGCTCGGTTATTGATAGAGTGAATAGATCTGCCATTTCTTGAAATCTCTCTTCTGATTCAAAATCGTGGTGTAACGTGTATCCCCCTTTGTTCCGGTCATGGAATAGATGAAATAAATCAAAAAATGGATTTTTGTTCAAGAATGAAATCTTATTGGAACTGTCCATATCCGGTTCATCCCTCGGAACCATATCACATCCCGGATCTGATGAAATAGGATGAATTGAGACGGTATTTTGTAAATACGTAATTATCTTGAATATATCAACCATTTCTTTATTTTCCGATCGCCTGGAAGGGACAAAAGAAACATCTTGTTGTTTCTTCAACAATTTCTGATCTCTAGTGGACCTCTCCGTAGGATTCGAACCCAGATGAAGTTCTGACCATCTGTCAGAGAAAAAAGAACGAATTGATCTTGTAGGATTCCCAAGAAATTCTTCGATTTCTTCCGGAAGCAGATGATTATTCATCTGCTTCTCACGTTCCGTGAATAGCCGGGACATTGAGGAATATTCAGAAAGGCATTTCGGGAATCGATCTGATTCTATCTCTGTTCGTTCCGTTTGAAGAAAGGAAGGATCCCAAAGAATCGATCTTTCTTTTAGTTGCGGAATCTCTGTTTGATTGATCAATGTGTGATATTCCGAATCCTCATTCCTAATGGAATCGAAATGATCTCTGGATTGATCAGAAGATCCTTTCCATTGGCTAGAATCCGTTACTTGAACGAAAATAGATCTTGTGGAATCATATTGAATATTTGACGATACATTCCGTACCTTGCTAAAAAACCGATCCTTGTTTACCAACCACGCATTGTCTAACCAAATCCAATTTTCTCTCGATACGTTCCTCAAAAAATCCGATTCGTGCTGATTCTTCCCCCAACTAACGAAGAGATCTTGGCGGAATTGCCACATATGATATTGAGCACAATTTTGCAAAGAAATACCCCCCTTGTTTCTCGAGAAGAGATGGGAAAGATGCTCAATATCATTTGATTGAATAGTTGCCTCAGCTCCTTGTTGTTTGAAGAAACCCCCCACTTCAATTGGTCTTTTTTCACGAAAAGCAGACATGAGATAACAAATCAAGTGTTTCACTAAGATTTCGAAGAGCTGTCCCGAATTCAAGTTGATTATGTTTCGCTTCTTCCTCGGAGAAAGACGATCAAAGAATTCCCAATCATGGTCCTTGCGGATCGGATCATCCGTATAGGATACAAAAAGAAACTCCAGATATTTGATATCTTTCTCTTTGAATGAGATCTCAATTCCAGCTATGGTTTCATTAGCTATCTTACAACTAGAATCCCTCTTTTTTCCGATCCGGTTCCTCCACCACCGCGAACCCCAGTCAGGCATGATACACTTTTTAGTTATTGGGAGAACCCAAGTACTCTCTTTCGAATCCATGAAACAACTCTCAGGGATCTTTTTCCCTTTTGGAAGATACAGGAGCGAAACAATCAACCTATTGATATTGGAAGACCAAAAAGATTCTTCCAACGTATCATTTCTGGGTCCAATGGAATTCATAGGTATAGGAAGAAGCCCCATCAAATAGAGATTTTTTCTTTCGACCATATTTCGATTGTTAATACAATATATAAGGACCGCTACTACAAGCAGCACTACACCTTTGATCGTGAAATATCGATTGCTTGTTGAACCCTGTGAATCACGCGAAAGTGAAAGTAGGATACTCCAAATTCGGGGGTCAAAGAGTTTCATAAAACGTTCTTGGTGGAAAAAAATGTGAGTGAAAGATCCCGCTGAATCGAATTGGGTCCATGAATCTAAGAAATAGTGGGAATTCTTGA